TTTTTTTTAATTACTAGGTTCTTCTATATCTTTTTATGCTTATGGATTCGGAGGTCTATCGAAAGAATTGTAGTAAAATAGGAGAATAGTATCGGCATATACTATCATATAACTATCATATACTATAGAAATTTACTTACTATCTTACTATGCTTACACTATGGATATATTATATTTATATAATGAAATAAAAAAATATAAATATAATATATATAATATAATATTATAATATAATATAAATACAAATTAGAAATATAACAAATTAGAAATATAAAAATTAGAATAATATATACATATAAATTATAAATTTATAAATATAAAATAAAAATACAGTAATGAATAGGGATTGTTTTCTTATTGTAATATCCATTATTTTGATAAGCCCTAATTCATCAAAAGAGAATATTTAAGAAGAATCCATCCAGATGGACAAAATTTCCTATCATGTCTAAAGTTTCGAAATAAAATGATGCGAATCCTTTCTTTTTTGATTGAATGTTCTTATTCAATACTTGTACTACAGTATAATTATCTTTTGAAACGGAGGCATCTTTTTATTTTTAAGTTTTCGCAAAATGATCACAATTGATACAACACAATTGAATAAATTAGATTATTCAGTTAAGTACTCAATTAGTACTATTTCTAGCTCTAAAGTCCACTTCTCCCCCATACTACAAGCGAAAGAGAAAATGTAAACACTACCATTAAAGCAGCCCAAGCGAGACTTACTATGTCCATGTGAATTATGTCTTCTATCTCCATAATATTAAGTAATTATTCCATTATTGATTCATAATCATAGTGGAATCAATGATGCAGAGTCAAAATAGGATTCTTACTTATGGCTATTGATGAAATAGTTTCACGAATCCACTTGTAAAAAGTTCCTATATTTCTTATTCAATAGAATTCTATTGAAATGGAAAGAATTTCAAAGAAGAAAAAAGAAGGGAAATAAAAGAAAATAAGAATAGCCAATCAAGCATTCTGATTGAATTTTAAGGTATAGTGTAATTAGGAAGTTTTGATAGTCTTTTTTTTTTGTTGATCAGGCGACACTCAGATTCGAACTGAGGATAAAGGATTTGCAGTCCCCTGCCTTACCACTTGGCCATGCCGCCAAATTTCCTAAAAGATGGATAAGAATTGGATCTATATTCTTTTATTTATTCTTATTCTATTATTCTCCTCATTTTGATTTGCATTTTTTCCTCCTTTCTTTTTCTTAATTTGATTTAGTGAATAGCTCTGAAATTTGTATCCCCATTTATGTTTCCTTCATAGATGCAAAATCCAATTGATTTACGACTAATCATTCTCAAAAAATTTATAGAACCAATCCTTTTTCATATCATATTCATTAGAATAACATTTAAATGAAATTAGGCTAGCTATAGCTAATATATATTAATATTATCTTTTAATATAATCTTATTCTTATATTATAACCATATCATATATACCATATCATATACATATATGTGTATATGTAAACCCCATAACAGTGTAAACTCCAGAACAGAAATTTTTACGTGAATACCGAACACGAATTTATCTCTTATTACATATTCCAATATAAAATCGTCGTGCTTGAATTATTTATTGTTATTGAATATGAAATATGAATAAGAAATAGACTCTATTATCGAATACAACCTGACCTATCTTGCACCAAGTTCAATTACAACTACGATAAAAAATGTGATATGATATATGAATAATTATATCGGCATATACTTTCTAAAGATTACTACAACGCTATGCTGTTCCTTATTATTCTGTTTTATCGCATTCATAGAGAGCAGATTGAATACTGAATTCATTTATTTTTTATTTTTTTTGCACCCCCATGATAATATCATAATGATATTATTATTATCATAATGATAATATCATAATAAAAGAATTAGTTTTTTAGTTATTAGGTATAAATTAGCTCAATTTGGATATCTTATAAAAGACTTCATCAGTCTAAGTGACAGAATTTTTTTTTTCTAGGAATGTTTTTTTCCATTTCTTTCTATTTCTACCTGGCTTAAATTCGAACTAGTGTCAAGAATGCTCTACATTTCTCTGTCTTGCTTCCGTTCATACGTATGATATAGGAGTTGGTTAAAATTTTATGTGATTCAGTAAACAGAATATCCAGTCCATCATTGATCATTGCTAGATCGATCGGTATGGTTCGATGAATAGTGAGACAAGTCAATAATGGGATTTTTTCAAAAAAGAGGAAACTTCATAGTAAGATGATTCAGAATGGAAATGAGGGAATGTCCACAATACCTGGATTTAGTCAGATACAATTTGAGGGATTTTGTAGGTTCATTAATCAGGGCTTGGCGGAAGAATTTCATAAGTTTCCAAAAATTGAAGACAGAGATCAAGAAATTGAATTTCAATTATTTTGGGAAACATATCAATTGGTAGAACCCCCGATAAAAGAAAAAGATGCTGTATATGAATCACTCACATATTTTTCTGAATTATATGTACCCGCGATATTAATTTGGAAAACCGGGAAGAATATGCAAGAACAAATCGTTTTTATTGGAAATATTCCTATAATGAATTCTTTGGGAACCTCTATAGTAAATGGAATATACCGAATTGTGATCAACCAAATATTGCAAAGTCCCGGTATTTACTACCGTTCAGAATTGGAACATAACGGAATTTCTATCTATACCAGTACTATAATATCGGATTGGGGTGGAAGGTCGGAATTAGAAATTGATAGAAAAGCAAGGATATGGGCCCGTGTAAGTAGGAAACAAAAAATATCTATTTTAGTTCTATCATCAGCTATGGGTTCGAATCTAAGAGAAATTCTAGATAATGTTTGTTACCCTGAGATTTTCTTGTCTTTCCTGAATGATAAAGAGAAAAAAAAGATTGGGTCAAAAGAAACTGCTATTTTGGAGTTTTACCAACAATTTGCTTGTGTGGGGGGGGATCCGATATTTTCTGAGTCTTTATGCAAAGAATTACAAAAGAGATTTTTTCAACAAAGATGTGAATTAGGAAAGATTGGCCGACGAAATATGAACTGTAGACTGAATCTTGATATATCCCAAAACAATATATTTTTGTTACCACAAGATCTATTGGCTGCTGTGGATCATTTAATTGGAATGAAATTGGGAATGGGTACACTTGATGATATGAATCACTTGAAAAATAAACGTATTCGTTCTGTAGCAGATCTATTACAGGATCAATTCGGATTGGCTCTTGTTCGTTTAGAAAATGCGGTTCGAGGAACTATATGTGGAGCAATCAGACATAAATTGATACCAACTCCTCAAAATTTGATAACTTCAACCTCATTAACAACTACTTATGAATCGTTTTTTGCCCTACACCCTTTATCGCAAGTTTTGGACCAAACTAATCCATTGACACAAATTGTTCATGGGCGAAAATTGAGTTATTTGGGTCCTGGAGGATTGACGGGACGAACTGCTAGTTTTCGGATACGAGATATCCACCCGAGTCACTATGGACGTATTTGTCCAATTGACACATCCGAAGGAATCAATGTTGGACTTATTGGATCCTTAGCCATTCATGTGAAGGTTGGTTATTGGGGATCTATAGATAGTCCGTTTTATGAATTATCTGATAGGTCAAAAGAGGCACAGATGGTTTATTTATCACCAAATAAAGATGAATATTATATGGTAGCAGCAGGAAATTCTTTGGCTTTGAATCGGAGTATTCAAGAAGAACAGGTTGTTCCAGCTCGATATCGTCAAGAATTCCTGACTATTGCATGGGAAGAGATTCATCTTAGAAGCATCTTTCCCTTCCAATATTTTTCTATTGGAGCTTCCCTCATTCCTTTTATCGAGCATAATGATGCGAATCGGGCTTTAATGAGTTCGAATATGCAGCGCCAAGCAGTTCCGCTTTCTCGGTCCGAGAAATGCATTGTTGGAACTGGGTTGGAAAGCCAAACGGCTTTAGATTCGGGGATTCCAGCTATAGTCGAACGCAAGGGAAAAATCATTTCCACTGATACTCACAAGATCATTTTATCAAGTAGTGGGGATACTTTAAGCATTCCATTAGTTATGTATCGACGTTCCAACAAAAATACTTGTATGCATCAAAAAACTCAGGTGCGGTGGGATAAATACATTAAAAAGGGACAAATTATAGCGAGCGGTGCGGCTACAGCCGGTGGGGAACTCGCTTTAGGAAAAAATGTATTAGTAGCTTATATGCCATGGGAAGGTTACAATTTTGAAGACGCAGTACTAATTAGCGAACGTCTGGTCTATGAAGATATTTATACTTCTTTTCACATTCGAAAATATGAAACTCAGACTCATGTAACAAGTCAAGGTCCTGAAAGAATCACTAAGGAGATCCCACATTTAGAAGCTCATTTACTCCGAAATTTAGACAGAAATGGAATTGTGATGCTGGGATCTTGGATAGAAACAGGTGATATATTAGTAGGTAAATTAACACCTCAGACAGCAAATGAATCGTCATATACCCCAGAAGATAGATTATTACGAGCTATACTTGGCATTCAGGTATCCACTGCAAAAGAAACTTCTCTAAGACTACCTATAGGTGGAAGAGGTAGAGTTATTGATGTGAGATGGATCCATAGGAAGGGGAGTTCCAATTATAATCAAGAAAGGATTCGTGTATATATTTCACAGAAGCGTGAAATCAAAGTGGGTGATAAAGTAGCTGGGAGGCATGGGAATAAAGGTATAATTTCTAAGATTTTGTCTAGACAAGATATGCCCTATTTGCAAGATGGAACGCCCGTTGATATGGTATTCAACCCATTAGGAGTACCCTCACGAATGAATGTGGGGCAGATATTTGAATGTTCGCTCGGGTTAGCGGGGGATCTGCTAAAGAAACATTATAGAATAGCACCCTTTGATGAGAGATATGAGCAAGAGGCTTCAAGAAAACTAGTGTTTTCTGAATTATATGAAGCCAGTAAGCAAACAAAAAATCCATGGGTATTTGAACCCGAATACCCGGGAAAAAGCAGAATATTTGATGGAAGAACAGGGGATCCTTTTGAACAACCTGTTCTAATAGGAAAGTCCTATATCCTGAAATTAATTCATCAAGTTGATGATAAAATCCATGGACGTTCCAGTGGGCATTATGCACTTGTTACACAACAACCCCTTCGAGGGAAGGCCAAACAAGGGGGACAACGAGTAGGAGAAATGGAAGTTTGGGCTCTAGAGGGATTTGGTGTTGCTCATATTTTACAAGAGATGCTTACTTGTAAATCTGATCATATTAGAGCTCGTCAAGAAGCACTAGGTGCTACAATTATTGGAGGAACAGTACCTAACCTAGAGGATGCTCCAGAATCTTTTCGATTGCTCGTTCGAGAACTACGATCCTTGGCCCTGGAACTGAATCATTTCCTTGTATCTGAAAAAAACTTCCAGATAAATAGGAAGGAAGCTTGATCTTAATGAATCAGAATTTCTATTCTATGATCGATCAGTATAAACATCAACAACTTCGAATTGGACCAGTTTCCCCTCAACAAATCAGGGCTTGGGCAAATAAAATTCTACCCAATGGAGAGGTAGTTGGAGAAGTGACAAAACCCTATACTTTTCATTATAAAACCAATAAACCTGAGAAAGATGGATTGTTTTGTGAAAGAATTTCTGGACCCATAAAAAGTGGGATTTGTGCTTGTGGAAATTACCGAGCGATTGGGACTGAAAAAGAAGAATGGAAATCTTGTGAAGAATGTGGGGTGGAATTTGTTGATTCTCGGGTACGAAGGTACAAAATGGGATACATCAAACTCGCATGTCCAGTGACTCATGTGTGGTATTTGAAACGGCTTCCTAGTTATATTGCGAATCTTTTAGATAAGCCTCTTAGAGAATTAGAGGGCCTAGTATATTGCGATGTGTGATTTGATCAAAATTTGCATTTTACAGATTCAGACTGAGAAACTGTCATCCCATTCAATCTGATTGGGATGCCCCCGGCTCTGACATGTGTCTTGGGAGGAGGAGCATGAAGCTCAGAATCATGGGTGTATTCGAGACTTCCAAATCGAAGGAAAGGGGAATTGATCCATGGTCGATTTCGTAACAGAGAATATAAGAATAGCTAGTTATACCTCGTGAAAAAAAAAAGACGTTTTTGTGAAATTAAAAATTCCACCTCTTTTAGAAAGAAATTCTATTTCGGCAAACTAATATGGCATGGATGGTTACAGGAGCCCATCCATCGCGGATATGCTTCAAGGGACATCATGGCATAACCATCGAGGTGAGTAGGGACCTAAAAAAGATCGAAAGGAACAATACAATATATAGACAAATAAATCCTTTACGAGTCCAAAAATATTTTTTTTTTTCAGGGAATTCCTCATTTGAGGGGAAGTAGACTACTCAAGAATTTGACATTTCTTTCGTAAACATAAAAATAAATAAATAAACATATTAAATATAACGAAACGTAAAATAAAGTAAAAAAGTTAGGTTGAAAATAAGAATAAATCAATGAAAGATTGGTCCTTACTGGAAACTTGAGTAAAGAGTAGCTTTTTGTTTTGTAGGGTCTTTCGAACAAAGTTTAAAAAGAAGAACCTCCTTTCTTTCCTTATTTGGTGTAACTACTTAAGCCGGATGAGAGGAAACCTTCATGTCCGATTGTGAGGGGGGGATTTAATCCTATAGGAGGAACCTATCTCGATTTTTATTTTGCTAGGTCCATAGCTAAAAAACCTACTTTCTTACGATTACGAGGTTCATTCGAATATGAAATCCAATCCTGGAAATACAGCATCCCACTTTTTTTTACTACTCAAGGTTTCGAGACATTTCGAAACCGAGAAATTTCTACGGGTGCAGGTGCTATCAGAGAACAATTAGCCAATTTGGATTTGCGAATTATTACAGATAATTCTTTGGTAGAATGGAAGGAATTAGGAGACGAAGAATCCGCTGGAAATGAATGGGAAGATAAAAAAATTAGAAGAAGAAAGGATTTTTTGGTTAAACGCATAGAATTAGCTAAACATTTTACTCGAACAAATGTAGACCCAGAACGGATGGTTTTATGCCTGTTACCAGTTCTTCCTCCTGAGTTGAGACCAATCATTCAGATAGATGGGGGTAAATTAATGAGTTCGGATATTAATGAACTCTATAGAAGAGTCATCTATCGGAACAATACTCTTACCGATTTATTAGCAACAAGTAAATCTACACCAGGGGAATTAGTAATGTGTCAGGAGAAATTGGTACAGGAGGCCGTGGATACACTTCTTGATAATGGGATTCGTGGACAACCCATGCGAGATGGGCATAATAAAGTTTACAAGTCATTTTCCGATGTAATTGAAGGCAAAGAAGGAAGATTTCGTGAGACTATGCTTGGTAAACGGGTCGATTATTCGGGACGTTCCGTAATTGTTGTGGGTCCTTCGCTTTCATTACATCAATGTGGATTACCTCGAGAAATAGCAATAGAGCTTTTCCAAACATTTCTAATTCGAGGTCTAATCAAACAACATGTTGTTTCTAACATAGGGATTGCTAAAAGCAAAATTCGGGAAAAAGAACCCATTGTATGGGAAATACTTAAAGAAGTTATGCAGGGGCATCCTGTATTGTTGAATAGAGCACCGACCCTGCATAGATTAGGCATACAGGCGTTCCAACCCATTTTAGTAGAGGGACGTGCTATTTGTTTACACCCATTAGTTTGTAAGGGCTTCAACGCAGACTTTGATGGGGATCAAATGGCTGTTCACCTACCTTTATCTTTGGAAGCTCAAGCAGAAGCTCGTTTACTTATGTTTTCTCATATGAATCTCTTGTCTCCAGCTATTGGGGATCCTGTTTCCCTACCAACTCAAGATATGCTTATTGGACTCTATGTATTAACGATCGGGAATCCCCGAGGTATTTGTGCAAATAGATATAATCAATATAATTACAGAAACTATCAAAAGGAACCTGTTGACAATAATGACTGTAAGTATACAAAGGAACCGTATTTTTCTAGTTCTTATGATGTACTTCGAGCTTATCGTCAGAAACGAATCCATTTAGACAGTCCTTTTTGGCTCCGGTGGAGACTAGATCAACGCGTCGTTGGCTCAAGAGAAGTTCCCATCGAAGTTCAATATGAATCTTTTGGTAATTATAATGAGATTTATAAGTACTATCAAATAGTAGGAAGTGTAAAAAGAGAAATTCGTTGTATATACATTCGAACTACTGTTGGCCATCTTTCTTTTTATCGAGAAATAGAAGAAGCTATACAGGGATTTTGTCGGACTTACTCATGTTACTCATGACTTACTCATACATTATATAATACACTAACTATATAACTCATACGCTATCTAAACTAAGAAATTATATTAGCGATGTCCATACTTGCCTTGCGAGAATTCGGGTCTACCCAATTTGACTAGTATTCAAATTTCTTAGTTTCTGTGTGAATCAAGACTGAGGAAAGGAAGTTTTTGAATCACTGACTCAGACCCATTGTTGAATCTGACTCAGAAAATATAGGGGGGTCCTTATGGCAGAACGGGCTGATCTGGTCTTTCACAATAAGGCGATAGATAGAACTGCTCTGAAACGACTTATTAGCAGATTCATAGATCATTTCGGAATGGCATATACATCACATATTCTGGATCAAGTGAAGACTTTGGGTTTCCAGCAAGCCACTGCTACATCTGTTTCATTAGGAATTGATGATCTTTTAACAATCCCTTCTAAGGGATGGTTAGTTCAAGACGCTGAACAACAAAGTTTTCTTTTAGAAAAAAACCATCATTATGGGAATGTACACGCGGTAGAAAAATTACGTCAATCCATTGAGATCTGGTATGCTACAAGTGAATATTTGAGACAAGAAATGAATCCTAATTTTCGAATGACTGATCCCTTTAATCCAGTCCATCTAATGTCCTTTTCGGGAGCTAGAGGAAATGCATCTCAAGTACACCAATTAATAGGTATGAGAGGATTAATGTCGGATCCTCAAGGACAAATGATTGATTTACCCATTCAAAGCAATTTACGCGAAGGACTTTCTTTGACAGAATACATAATTTCTTGCTACGGAGCCCGCAAAGGAGTTGTAGATACTGCTGTACGAACATCAGATGCTGGATACCTCACCCGTAGACTTGTTGAAGTAGTTCAACACATTCTTGTACGTAGAACAGATTGTGGTACTATCCAAGGTATTTCTGTGAGTCCTCGAAATAGGATGACGGAAAAGAATTTTGTCCAAACACTAATTGGTCGTGTATTAGCAGACGATATATATATCGGTCTACGATGCATTGCCACTCGAAATCAAGATATTGGAATTGGACTTGTCAATCGATTCATAACCTTTCGAGCACATCGAATATATATTCGAACCCCTTTTACTTGTAGGAGTACATCTTGGATCTGTCAATTATGTTATGGTCGTAGTTCCACTCATGGTAACCTAGTTGAGTTGGGAGAAGCCGTAGGCATTGTTGCGGGTCAATCAATTGGGGAACCGGGGACTCAACTAACATTAAGAACTTTTCATACTGGCGGAGTATTTACAGGTGGTATTGCCGAGCATGTACGAGCTCCTTCTAATGGAAAAATAAAATTTGATGACGATTTGGTTCATCCCACTCGTACCCGTCATGGGCATCCTGCTTTTCTATGTTCTATGGACTTGTATATAACTATTGAAAGTCGAGATATTCTACATAATGTGAATATTCCAACAAAAAGTTTGATTTTAGTTCAAAATGATCAATATGTAGAATCAGAACAAGTGATTGCCGAGATTCGTTCCGGAACATTAACCTTTCATTTGAAAAAGAGGGTTCGAAAACATATTTCTTCTGACTCAGAAGGAGAAATGCACTGGAGTACTGATGTCTATCATGCACCTGAATATTCATATAGTAATGTTCATCTATTACCAAAAACAAGTCATTTATGGATATTAGCAGGAGGTCTACGCAAATCTAGTATAATGTCTTTTTCTCTCCACAAGGATCAAGATCAAATAAATGCTCATTCTTTTTCTATCGAAGATAGCTATATCTTTGATCTCTCACTGACGAATGATAATGATCAAGTAAGACATAAATTGTTGGATACTTTTGGTAAAAAAAATAGGGAAATTTTTAACTATTCAAAACCTTATCGAATCTTACCTAATGGTCATTGGAATCTCATAGATCCTTCTATTCGTCAAGATAATTCCAATGCTTCCTTAGCAAAAAAGCGAAGAAATAGATTTGTCATTCCCTTACAATCTGATCAAGAACGAGAAAAAGAATTAATACCTTGGCTTGGTATTTCGATTAAAATACCTAGAAATGGTATTTTACGTAGAAATAGTATTCTTGCTTTTTTTGATGATCCACGATATAGAAGAAGCAGTTCAGGAATTATTAAATATGGGATCCTCGAAGTAGATTCAATCGTAAAAAAAGAGGATTTGATTGAGTATCGAATAAAAAAAGAATTTAGTCCGAAATACCAAATGCAAATGAGAGTAGATCGGTTTTTTTTCATTCCCGAGGAGGTGCATATTTTACCCGGATCTTCGCTCATAATGGTCCGTAACAATAGTATCGTTGGAGTAGATACACGACTTGCTTTAAATATAAATACAAGAAGCCGAGTAGGTGGATTAGTCCGAGTGGAGAGAAAAAAAAAGAGTATTGAACTGAAAATTTTTTCTGGAGATATTCATTTTCCTGGAGAGACAGATAAAATATCTAGGCACAGCGGCATTTTGATTCCACCAGGAATGGAAAAAAAAAATGATAAGGGATCAAAAAAATTGAAAAATTGGATCTATGTCCAACGGATCACACCTACAAAAAAAAAATATTTTGTTTTGGTTCGTCCCGTAATCACATATGAAATAGCTGATGGGATAAATTTAGCAACACTTTTCTCCGAGGATCTCTTGCAGGAAAAGGATAATGTCCAACTTCGAATTGTCAATTATATACTTTATGGAAATGGCAAGTCAATTCGAAGAATTTCTCACACAAGTATTCAATTAGTTCGGACTTGCTTAGTATTGAATTGGGACCAAGAAAAAAATGTTTCTATACAAGAGGAAGGGATTCATACTTCTTTTGTTGAAATAAGGGCAAATGATCTACTTCGTGATTTCATCAGAGTTGAGTTAGTAAAGTCCAATATTTCGTATACTGTAAAAAGGTATGATATGGCAGGTTCAGGATTGATTTCCGATAATAGATTAGATCGTATCAATACCAATCCTTTTAATTTTACGGAGAAGATTCAATTATTTCCCCAGCATCAGGTAACTCTTGATACGTTATTGAATCGAAATAAGGAATGCCAATCCTTAAAAATTTTGTCATCATCCAATTGTTCTCGAATGAGACTTTTTAATACTTCGATATATAATAATGTGACAAAAAATACCATGATTACAATTAGGGATTTTTGGGGTCCCTTAGGCACTATTGTGCCTAAAATAGCGAATTTTTGTTCATTTTACTATTTAATATTAATAACTTTAATAACTTATAATCAAGTTTTTTTGAAGAAATATTTGTTACTTGAAAATTTTCAAAAGACTTTCCAAGTACTTCAAGCACTTAAATTTCAATACTGTTTTCTAGATGAAAATTGGAATATTTTTAATCCTAATCCATGTAGTAACATCATTTGGAATTCATTCCGTTTGAACTGGTGTTTTCTCCATCACTATTATTTTGAAGAGCCATGGACAATAATTATCCTTGGACAATTTATTTGTGAAAATGTATGTCTATTGAAATACGGATCACGAATAAAAAAATCAGGTCAAATTTTCATTGTTCATGTTGACTCTTTAGTTATAAGATCAGCTAAGCTCTATTTGGCCACTCCAGGAGCAACTGTTCATGGCCATTATGGGAAAACCTTTTACGAAGGAGATACATTAGTTACATTTATTTACGAAAAATCGAGATCTGGTGACATAACGCAAGGTCTTCCAAAAGTGGAACAAATCTTAGAAGTTCGTTCAATAAATTCAATATCGATGAACCTCGAAAGGATAGTTGAGGGTTGGAACGAACGTATCCGAAGAATTCTTGACATTCCTTGGAGATTCTTGATTGGAGCTGAACTAAGCATAGCCCAAAGTCGTATATCTTTGGTTAATAAGATTCAAAAGGTTTATCGATCCCAGGGGGTACAGATCCATAATAAACATATAGAGATTGTTGTACGTCAAGTAACCTCAAAAGTGTTGGTTTCAGAGGATGGAATGTCTAATGTTTTTTCACCTGGGGAATTTATTGGATTGTTGCGCGCGAAGCGCGTAGGGTGTGTTTTGGACGAAGCAATCTGTTATCGAGCAATTTTAGTGGGAATAACGAAGTCATCGCTGAATACTCAAAGTTTCATATCCGAAGCGAGTTTTCAAGAAACTGCTCGAGTTTTAGCAAAAGCTGCTCTACGAGGTCGTATTGATTGGTTGAAAGGCTTGAAAGAGAACGTTGTTCTGGGGGGGATTATACCGGTTGGGACTGGATTCCAAAAATTAGTACATCCTTCAAAGCAAGACAAAAATATTCATTTTCATTTTGAAATCAAAAGGAAGAATCTATTCGAGTTGGAAATGAGAAATATTTTGTTACACCATAGAGAATTATTTGGTTTTTGTGGACCAAATAATTTCCATGAGACATCAGACCAATAAATTATAAATTACGTAATTTAGTAATTCCTAATAAGAAGTTCATTCTTTTTCTCTGACCCGATTATGTTATGGATTTGGTAATCGCTGAAATAAGAAATCAAGAATGAAAACAAATTCATGGTTTGGGTCGTAGATCAATAGTGAATTCTGGTAGAAGATTCCGTCGGAACAATTATTTATTTCAGTCAGGGTACTGAATCTCTAAAAAAAAAAGAGTAAAGTGTGTTAAAAATGGGAAGACAATATTGGAACATCAATTTGGAAGAGATGATGGAAGCAGGAATTCATTTTGGCCATGGTACTCAGAAATGGAATCCTAGAATGGCTCCTTACATCTCTGCAAAGCGTAAAGGTATTCATATTACAAATCTTACTAGAACTGCTCGCTTTTTATCAGAAGCCTGCGATTTAGTTTTTGATGCAGCAAGTAGGGGAAAAAACTTTTTAATAGTTGGCACCAAAAATAAAGCAGCGGATTTAGTAGCATCAGCGGCAATAAGGGCTCGATGTCATTATGTTAATAAAAAATGGCTTGATGGTATGTTAACAAATTGGTTTACTACAGAAACGAGACTCCAGAAGTTCAGGGACTTAAGAGCAGAACAAAAGATGGGGAAACTCAACCGTCTCCCCAAAAGAGATGCAGCAATGTTGAAGAGAAAGTTATCTATCTTGCAAACATATTTGGGTGGGATCAAATATATGACGAGATTACCCGATATTGTAATTATTCTTGATCAGCAAGAAGAATATACGGCTCTTCGAGAATGTGGCATTTTGGGTATTCCGACGATTTGTTTAATCGATACAAATTGTGACCCAAATCTTGCAGATATTTCTATTCCGGCCAACGATGATGCTATAGCTTCGATTCGATTGATTCTTATCAAATTAGTATCTGCAATTTTTGAGGGCCGTTCTAGCTATATAAAAAACCCTTGATTATCTTATAATTAATAATTAAGAAAAGAAGAAGATTAGTTTGTTTTTGTAGAACTCCATATATTTCTTTGATTGGTTACTCGTTTGATTTGCATTTTTTGGATTTTAAACTATGTTTTGAATTAAAAAAAAAAGAGAAAATGATTAGGACTTTTTTATGTAATTTCTTAGTATCCTAAATATACGATTCATAACTGCGATTCATGAATGAACGGAGATGAATTGAGAAAGAGATGGTTGAATCAAAATAATTCTTTTTTGAAATTTGATTTCTCTTAGAGGAGAATATGAATGTTATACCATGTTCCATTAAAACACTGAAAGGGTTATACGATATATCAGGTGTAGAAGTAGGCCAACATTTATATTGGCAAATAGGAGGTTTACAAATTCATGCTCAAGTACTTATCACTTCTTGGGTTGTAATTGCTATCTTATTAGGTTCAGTCATCATAGCTGTTCGGAATCCACAAACCATTCCGACCGACGGTCAAAATTTCTTCGAATATGTCCTTGAATTTATTCGAGACTTGAGCAAAACCCAGATTGGAGAAGAGTATGGTCCTTGGGTTCCTTTTATTGGAACGATGTTCCTATTTATTTTTGTTTCTAACTGGTCAGGTGCTCTTTTACCTTGGAAAATCATAAAGTTACCTCATGGGGAGTTAGCTGCGCCCACGAATGATATAAATACTACTGTTGCTTTAGCTTTACCCACGTCATTGGCATATTTCTATGCGGGTCTTAGTAAAAAAGGATTGGGATATTTTGGGAAATACATTCAACCAACTCCAATACTTTTACCAATTAACATCCTAGAAGATTTCACAAAACCTTTATCTCTTAGTTTTCGCCTTTTCGGAAATATATTGGCCGATGAATTAGTAGTTGTTGTTCTTGTTTCTTTAGTACCTTTAGTAGTTCCTATACCTGTCATGTTTCTTGGACTATTTACAAGTGGTATTCAAGCTCTGATTTTTGCAACTTTGGCTGCGGCTTATATAGGTGAATCCATGGAGGGTCATCATTGACTAATTTTCGAAATAGTCTTTTATCCCAATTTAAGCAATGCGGGGTGCAATATAATCCATTTGAATTTGGTTGGAGAAGAAAATGTACAAATAGAAACAAATAAAAATTACAAAACAAAAACAAATAATAATTCTATTAACAAATAATATAGTAATATAGATACAAATATGTATATATGATATATGAAGAAATATAAATGATATTGCAGAATTTGAAAGAGAAAGAAGGGTTGTGGGGTCGGTCCTACTAGATATATGTATGTAATGTTTATAAGTATCAGTATGTTTATAAATATCAGTCCTTATTCGAAGAGTGGTTTCAAAATATATTTTATAGAATAAATAAAGAGGGCAGGCGGTTTACGTTATGGAAGAAAAAAAGTATATGTGATATTAAATATTTATTAGTTAGATAATAATTATCCCTATCTATCTTTTTTTAACCCATTCCATTTAGATGAATTCAAATATAAGCCCTTTTTCTATTTTGTCTGTGAGTTTGAATTGAATGAAAAAATAGAAAAAAGAAAGCGCAATAATTAAAACCACTAAAACTATATTAAGTAATAAGTATACATATACATATTTTACATATTTACTATTTACATAAATTACATAAAATTCCAGTATAGCATGGGTAGAAAAGAGAGTAGAATAAAGAGAAGGAGTAATTCATTGGTTGGTTGTATCATTAACCATTTCTTTTTTTGGTGCGAGGAACTTACTATGAGTCCACTTATTTCTGCCGCTTCTGTTATTGCTGCTGGATTGGCTGTAGGGCTTGCTTCTATTGGACCTGGAATTGGTCAAGGTACTGCTGCGGGCCAAGCTGTAGAAGGTATTGCGAGACAACCAGAAGCGGAGGGTAAAATACGAGGTACTTTATTGCTTAGTTTGGCTTTTATGGAAGCTTTAACAATTTATGGACTGGTTGTGGCATTAGCTCTTTTATTTGCAAATCCTTTTGTTTAATTTAATCCTAGAATTCAAATGTAAAAAAAAAAAAGAAATCGATCAAAAAAAGGGGGGGACGGGTGAAGTGATACAAAAAGAACTCTGTTCTTTGTTAGTCCTATCTATAAGAATAAGAGGAGAGCATATGAAAAATATAACCGATTCTTTCGTTTCCTTAGAACACTGGCCACCCGCCAGGAGTTTCGAATTTAATACCGATATTTTAGCAACAAATCCAATAAATCTAAGCGTAGTATTGGGTGTATTGATTTTTTTTGGAAAGGGAGTGTGTACGAGTTGTGTATTTCAAGAATAGGTTGGATTTAACCGGCTGCACTTTATTTATATTTATTAGCAGAAATAGAAAAAAAAAAGGGTGCACAATCTTGCGAATTACTTCGGAATTGGATTTTATTCAGAAATCATATGTAAGAACCATAGCATTTCGTGACTAATTGGTAAATTAATTTTGATTTTCTATCAACCAATAATGCTGAGGATTTGGATTTTTACATGGTTAAAACTAAATTGTTTGGTTTGAAGTCTAGGCACAGCATGGTACTCTTTCTACCACTACATTAGTACCGAAATGGTTTCAAAATGAATAATTGGGAATTTATTCGATGTAGAACACTCATATGGATAAAATGATTTGAACCATTTACTGGAAAGATGGGTATCTTTACCCCCCCTTACTTTTATTATCCAATGCCAAATCGACGACCTAATTATAATAATATAATTACTAATAATTAAATAATAATTATTGGAATTTTTTGGATGAAAAAAAAAAAATAATAATAATAAAGAAAATTTGTAAATAAAGAACAAATAAAGAAACAACTTTGCTGACAATTTCTTTTTTGGTCTGAAGAGTTCTCCTAATATTCTGATGTTATATAAGTTTCGATATCTTTGAATACGAACAGAAAAGCGAGGATAGGCTCATTACAATTACATTATAAGGATAAGGATAGGCTAATTACATTATAAGATATGGGAATCCCTAGCAAATAAAAGAAATAATTGAGCGTGAGAGCCAAATGAATTGAAAGATTCATGTTTGGTTCGGGAAGAGATATGAGAGTTGTGAAGCGAATGGAAATCTAATCTACTTTCATTAAAGGATTTATTAGATAAGCGAAAACAGAGGATCTTGAGTACTATTCGAAATTCGGAAGAATTACGTAGGGGGGCCATTGAACAGCTCGAAAGAGCCCAGACTCGCTTACGGAAAGTGGAAATGGAAGCAGATGAGTATCGAATGAATGGATACTCTGAGATAGAACGAGAAAAAGTAAGTTTGATTAATGCTACTTGCGATAGTTTGGAGCGATTAGAAAATTACAAAAATGAAACTCTTTATTTTGAACAACAAAGAACGATTAATCAGGTCCGACAACAAGTTTTCCAACAAGCCTTACAAAGAGCTCTTGGAACTCTAAATAGTTGTTTGAATAGCAAATTACATTTTCGTACCATCAGTGCTAATATTGGTATCCTTGGGTCTGTGGAAGAAATAACTTATTAGCCCTTTTACTCTAGTTTAGAAGTTATTTTAGAATTTAGGTATTATTTTTTTTTTTTTACCTTTTCTTCCTAAAAAGAAAAAAGAGATACTAATGGGAATCCTTCGAGCTGACGAAATTAGTAATATTATTCGCGAACGTATTGAACAATATAATAGAGAAGTCAAGATTGTGAATACTGGTACTGTACTTCAAGTGGGCGATGGCATTGCTCGTATTCATGGTCTTGATGAAGTAATGGCAGGTGAATTAGTAGAATTTGAAGAGGGTACAATAGGCATTGCTCTTAATTTGGAATCAAATAATGTTGGTGTTGTATTAATG